TGACAGTATCTATCCGTACTTTCATTTAGAAGTTAGAACAAAGAAGGAATAAGGAATCACTCAATTTCGTGGATGCGGGATGATAGAATCTATATTTTGTAGATTAGAGGTAAATACTTTCTATAGTATTCTATACTAATAGAACTTTACTCCTTATTTGCATTTTGACTCTTTTTATTTTAGTATCTCATCAAAATGCAATTTGTTGAAGTTCATTCAATAAGTTATATTTAATGAATTGCCCTCTTGTTTTTTTATTTGCCCACTACTTCTCATACTTAGAATGTTTCGTAAAAAAGAAAAAAGGGTTCCGGTAAATCTGTAAAAAAGACTAGGAATATTTGAAAAAGCGCATCAAGAATCATTACTCTTCGGCACAAGAAGGGGGTGTAGCAAATTCCCTTTCTTGTGCCGAAGGCTGGGAAGACAAAAATCCCTTTTACAAACTTGATGTCAATAAATCCGCAAGTCTAGAAATTCATTTCAGCCAATTGAACCTTCTCGAACTGTTTCTTTTTAAGAACCAAAAAGATTTGTGCCAAAATAACAGATGCCAAGAAGAATACAAGGCCTTGGACACGTAATGGATCTTGAAGTACTATTTCCGTATCCCCCTGACCAAATCCGCCCACATTAGGATTACTCGTTAATGGTTGATCAAATTTCAGGGATTCCCCCTCTGAAATAAGAAGTTCTGGTCCTGGGGGGATAATATCAACCACTTGACGTCCATCCGGATCTGTTATGGATATTTCATATCCCCCCTTCTTTTCTTTTCGTATGATTTTCCTTACTATACCCGCTGCTGTAGCATTATAAACAGTATTGTTACTCTTGCTCCCGTCAGGATAAATCTGACCCCTTCCCCTGTTCCCGCCTACGTATATAGGATATTTTAAGAAGTGAACATCTTTTTTAGTAGCGGGGTCAGGGGAAAGAATAGGAAAGGCAATTTCACTATATTTCTGACCGGGGACAGGGCCTATCACAAGAATATTTTTTTTATTAGGGCGATAGCTCTGAAAAGACAAATTTCCTATCTTTTCCTTCATCTCGGGAGAAATACGATCGGGGGGAGCTAATTCAAAACCTTCCGGTAAAATAAGAACAGCCCCTACATTCAAACCCCCCTTTTTACCATTAGCAAGAACTTGTTTCAGTTGCATATCATAAGGAATTCGGACAACCGCTTCAAATACAGTATCAGGAAGTACCGCTTGCGGTACCTCAATATCCACGGGCTTGTTAGCTAAATGACAATTGGCACATACAATACGCCCCGTTGCTTCTCGTGGATTTTCATAACCCTGCTGTGCAAAAATGGGATATGCATTTGAAATGGCCGTCTGAGTTATGATATATATCATGAGCGATACGGAAATAGATCGAGTAATCTGTTCCTTTATCCAAGAAAAAGTATTTCTAGTTTCCATGGTTCAACCGTTGATACCAAAATTTCTACAATAGGTGGGGTAAGTCACTAATATAGTTCCCTATCCACGATTCTGTTAATTACTGGAATAATATAGGTGAAGATGGGTAAAAATAGAAAGCATAAATTTTCAACGCTTTGTTTATGTACAACTACAAAGTTGCAAACCTTCGAATTGGATTAGATTAATATGAGTGGATCCGTTATCAGTCATTCATTGAATGATAAATAACTACAAGTGACGGAGATACGCGATTTAAATAACGAAAAATCCAATATTTAAAAACTGTATCAAGAATGACTGGAAAAGTGGAAACAAGACCCGATATTATTTGATCATTCTGAACAAATCCAAAATCTTTGTAGACAGAGCCAATCAGTAATTCCCAACCGTGGGGTGAATGGAATCCGATACATAAATCGGTTAATAAAAGAATACAAAAAGCTTTGACTGTGTCGCTTAGGTTATATAGGAATTCCTGGGCCCAAGAGTTAAGAATAACAAGTTCTTCGTTACCCAAAATAGAATAACCACTGAGAATAACAAAACAGATTATGTTTATTGAGAAGTGCAAAATCGTATGGATACGATCTTCGTTGTGTATCTTGATTAATTGGATCGTTTCTTTTTGTATTCCTAGAGGTATAGGAAGCTTGTCTAGACGTGTCTCCGAGTATTCTTCGATCATTTCGTCCAAGACGAGGAGTTCCTCTAATTCTATGAATTTTTCTAGAATACCCCTTTCTTGAATATCATTCAAAAAAATTTCGGATTGCCCGGCATTCCACGAATTAGTAACCCAAGATTCCAGACTTTTTTTAAATGAGAGAGAAAGCCACCAAGGAAAAAATACTATAGATACAAGAGGAGTGGATGCTTTCTTTTTTGCCATTTTTTCATCTGTGAATTATTAATCAACCCACTTCATTCGTCGACTTTATATGATAGAATCCTTCTTTTACGCATGAGTTCTATACAAGGTATGGAACCTATTAATTTAATCTATTTTATTTGTGATTTTTAGATTAGTCTTTTAATCTCGAAAGACTAGAGAAATTGACTAAAAATCAATCCATTTCCAATGAAGAAATACTAAAAAAATAAAGTTTCCCGATATCTCAATTGGGCAAATTCGAAACAACTGTCTCCTTTCAATGAATGACTGAAAGAAACGCTTTAAGTTTTTAATAATGAATATTAATCCAATTTTGAGACGAAAGAATCCACAATATCCAATATTAAAAAACAAAAAATTCCCTGATTGCCTACAGACAGGAATAGTAGAATAATAATAATTGAGGGAAAGATATTGCAATACTCAAAGTAGCAAAACAAGCCGGAAATTGGCTAGTTATCATTATTAAGAAATATAATTGTTATTTTTGTCTTGGTTATTAAAGAACACAAAAGAAAGGAGAAAATAAAACGTCGAGTGACAAAAATAAAGAATTCCGTTTTGTAATTGTTCCGCCCGCTTTGGCTCGAAATGACCCTTCTGATGAAACTTCACTTAGGTTATAGGTTATGTTATAGAAAAAAAGAGGATTCTTGCATTTTTTCCTTAAAACCCAAACCCCCATTTCCCATTTTTTTTGTCAAAATACTTCATACTTCAATTGGTACACGCAAGAAATAGGCCAATTCAGCAGCTTTTTGTTCAATTTCTCGTGGAGTCAAATTCTCATCAGTACGAGTTAAGGGAATGGCCCCCTGGCCCCGGATGTCCATATAAAGGACACGACGGGCATAAATACCCTCTTGAACTTCTATTCTAATGGACTGAATATCTTTTATAAGGAATCGGAGGAATATGCGACGATTTTTTCCAGGAAATCCCCACCGAAAAATGCACACTATGCCTTTCTTTCTATCGAATCGATCATAACCGCTGCCTACATTCCAGGAAATTGTGCACCACAAATAGGAACTAATAAAGAGACCCGCGATCCCGTAGAAAGACATCACGATACCTTGTGGAAAAAAAATGATTTGCTGAGACGGAAAAAAAGATATTAAATTTCTACCAAGATAACTGGAAGTTCCAACCAATAAGAACCCTAATGAACCTAAAAAAAGGATAAAGGCCCAGCAGAAATTACTTATTTTTCGAGACTCCATTATAAGTTCTATCCATATATGTTCTGATCGCCAATTCATACTTGATCCGATTTTATTTTATTGGAATTGAGAGAAACCCTCAAATTAATTTGACTTTACCTTTTTTGTTTTGTTTCCGAAGTAACTCTCATCAACTAGCACTAGTTTAATGTGAACCTTTAGGAGTAATTCATCAAATTACTTAGATCTAATCTAAACGAAAAACTAAAAAAATAACATACCCTTCATATGATCCCACTATACATATAGATCCGACGACTTTTTATTTCAGCCATCCAGCGATCCTGGCCGATTTGAAAACGGCTAGAATTCATTTACCCATATATTATTATGTTTCTGCAGGTATAAGAGTCCTTTACTTTATGTCTTTATGTTTGGCAGAAATCACATGTTATATCATATTTCGCTAAATAGATATCCGTGTTAGTTATGATGTAAGTCTAAGTTTTTGAAAAAAAAAAATAGAAAAGATCGGGTCCATCAAGTCTAAACAATCTTGTTTTCTTGAACATGAAGAGATAAAGAAGCCATTGCAATTGCCGGAAAAACTAGGCCTACTAAAGGCACAAAAAAAGCGGGAAGGTTCATAGAATGGGTACCTCGATTTAGTGTTCGTACCTGTTATTATTATTTATAAATAAATATATCTTATAATAATTATAATTCAGAATTTGCATTATTATTTAACTATAACTCTATTCAATCCTTAGTATAGATCTAAGTATCTATATATCTATATCTAAGTGAGGATTTAGAATAAAACGTAGAGCTAAATAAATCAACTTATTCATCTTTGTACAATTAGATCTTAGGTCGCCAAACTAAATTCCTATTTCCTTTAATTCCGAATAAACTAACTACTCCTTTGCTACAAATAATTGAACTTAGCCCTCTATTTGGTTTTGATTTGCATTTTTAGTCAAAGGAAAGAAACCGTGCAGCTTTAATAACTCAGTCAGAACACTTTTTAAAAACTTACGTGGTACGATTAGGTCGAATGATCCCTTCTCGAATAAATATTCAGTCTCTTGCACACCTTCGGGTACTTCTATCTTCAATGTTTGTTCAATTACTCTTTTACCCGCAAACGCAATGCAAGCATTGGGTTCGGCAATAACGATATCAGCCAACGTACCAAAACTAGCCATCACCCCACCAGTAGTAGGAGATGCAAGGATTGATATATAAAATAACTTTTTATTTGATTGATAATCATATAAAGCAGAGGATATTTTAGCCATTTGCATCAAGCTCACACTTCCTTCTTGCATGCGCGCCCCCCCGGAAGCACACACTATAATAAGTGGTAGAAATTGATTGGTAGCGTATTCAATCAAACGGGTGATTTTTTCACCGACTACGGATCCCATACTGCCCCCTATAAACTCAAAATCCATAACCCCAACTGCTACGGGAATGCCATTTAGTTCGCCTATGCCTGTTTGAACAGCGTCGGGTAATCCCGTCTTTGTTTGATAAGCCTCAAGACGATCTTTATAAAATTTGTATTTGCATTCATATCTGTTTTCATTTTCGTATTCGTTTTCATTTTTGTTTTCATTTTTGTTTTCAGTTTCGTTTTCATTTTTGTTTTCATTTTTGTATTCATTTTTGTTTTCATTTTCGCATTCGTATTCATTTTCGTATTCATTTTTGTATTCATTTTTGTTTTCATTTTCGCATTCGTATTCATTTTCGTATTCATTTTTGTTTTCATTTTTGTTTTCATTTTCGCATTCATTTTCGCATTCGTTTTCATTTTCGCATTCGTATTCATTTTCGTATTCATTTTTGTTTTCGCATTCGTTTTCGCATTCGTTTTCGTATTCGTTTTCATTTTTGTTTTCATTTTTGTTTTCATTTTCGCATTCGTTTTCGTATTCGTATTCATTTTCGCATTCGTTTTCGTATTCGTTTTCATTTTCGTATTCATTTTCGTATTCGTTTTCATTTTCGTATTCGTATTCATTTTCGTATTCGTATTCATTTTCGTATTCATTTACGTTTTCGTATTCATTTATGTTTTCGTATTCATTTTCGTTTTCGTATTCATTTTCGTTTTCATTTTCGTTTTCATTTTCGTTTTTGTTTTCCTTTTTGTTCCCTGAATCTGAAATTAATTCAACAAATTTAATGGGATCTAGAGAGACCATGTCTTCGTCCATAGCACCCCAAGTATCCGGATCGATCGAAAGATCTAGTCTATCTGGACTATTCATTTTCAAATGCCATCCACAGCCTTCACAAATATTCAGTTTTTTTTTAAAAAATCTCTTATAATTTAATTCGTCACAATTCTCACATTGAATCCACAAATGGCTAAAATCATTAGAATTATTTTTTAAACTAAAACTACCGTCTCCCTCCTCATTCACATCCTTTTCACAGGAGTAACAAATATTCCTGTTTTCTTTTAAAGATTTATGAAAATTGGCTACGTTACAATTCTTACATACAACCCACAACGGGCTAAAAACAGTAGAAGGATCTTTTCTATCATTAGAACTACCTTCTCCATCATTAGAACTATTTTCTCTATCATTCAAACTATCTTCTCCATCATTAGAACTACCTTCTCCATCATTAGAACTACCTTCTCCATCATTAGAACTACCTTCTCCATCATTAGAACTACCTTCTCCATCATTAGAACTACCTTCTCCATCATTAGAACTACCTTCTCCATCATTAGAACTATTTTCTCTATCATTCAAACTATCTTCTCCATCATTAGAACTATCTTCTCTATTATTAGAACTAGCTATGATAGCATTCATACTATCGTTTAGAGCATCTATCTCAGCTTTGAGCTTATTAAAACTATCTTGTCGAATTAAATCACTATCTTGCGCATCGATATCATTCAAACTATCTTCTTCATCATTAGAACTATCTTCTCTATCATTAGAACTATCTTGCGCATTCAACCTATCGAAGCTATCATGCACAAAATCATCGATATCATCATCAGGAAAAAAAAGCTCATCCTCCATATCATTCAAAAACTCTCGGCACTCCATATCCAAAAAATAATCTATGATATCTTCGAGACCATAAGAATCATCTGCTAAAATCTCTTCTAGGGTTATATCTTGCGCATCGATATAATAAAAATCATCGTCGATATCATTCAAACTCTCGATGATATCTATGGAGAAGATATCATCGAGAGTTTGAATGATATCGATGATATTAGCTTTAGCTTGCCCATCCATGATATGGATGGTTTGAGTGATAATGACATTGATGATATCAATCAAAATATCTTTCGCAGCGATAATATCGACAGTTTGACTGGTCTCGATAAGATCATTCAAACTATCAAGGATCTCATTCACAATATCTTTCGCATCGCTATCGATATAATAAAAATCATCGTCGATATCATTCAAACTATCTTCTCCATCATTAGAACTATCTTCTCTATCATTAGAACTATCTTGTCGAATTAAATCACTATCTTGCGCGTAGGTTCGTATACCCGCCGAACCCTCTCTTTCACCATTATTTCGATTTTCACCACAAATGGACCTATAAATGTAACTATCACTGCAATTATCGATATCACTTACCATGGAAGTAGCGAAACAGATTTGAGACTGAAGAAAACTATTAATGCAACTATTAATATAATTATTCCAACTATATTGAGTATCTTTATTAGAGCAGGTATCTTCACTCGTAGATTCATTATGCAGATAACTAGAATCCCAAAAAGAACTTTCTCGTTCACTCCGAAACAAAGGATTCTTGTCAATCTCAAAATTTTTTTTTTCACTATCAAAATATATGAAATAACCGTCTCCATTTCTATCCTTAACCCAAAAAGTTACATTGGAGATGTAATTCCGAATGTCTTTGATGCCGAATAAATGATCAACATTACTGTAACTAGAATCGTCACGACCCCCCCAACTCTGAATATTTTTAGTTGTATCTTTTCTATTCG